TTTATATTAGTATTAAAAATAACGGGATTATTTTTTTATTTTTGATATTGTATCTATTTATGTAAATATATTTATTTATTTATATATATATATATAATGCATATGTATATAAATAATTTAATAATATATAAATATATATATATATGTATATATAAAAAATTAATAATAAATTTATATTAAATAGGTGATATTATCTATAGACCAAATAGTCCTATAGATAAAACTAAAAATATTACATTAATAAAATGTTTAATTGAATTAAAATATATTTAATATTTATAAATATATAAGTATATTTTAATATATTTTTTATATAATAATTAATTTAAAAATTAATTATTAAAAAAAAAAAAAAAAAAATAGGGGAATTTTGATGGGGAGAATTGTACTTAAATTAATTATTAAATATATTTATTATTTAATATTATAAATTATATTATTATTAAATATAATTTATTAAATATTTAATTAATTAAAATTTTTAAATTATTATTAGTTAATAAATATTAATATTATTTTATTCTAGTTAAATATTTTATTTATATTTTATTTTACATGTAAATTTTTGTATGAATAATTATTAATTTTAAAAATAAATAATTAAAATTTATTCGCAGTAATTAATATTAATTATAAAAGAAATTTTGAATTAGTAATAATATATAGTATTGGTAAAATTTGTGCCAGCTACTGCGGTTATACAAATGATGCAAATAAAAATTTTTAGTGTTAGTTAAATTATTTTTATTAATATATTTTTAAATTTATTAGGTGAAATTTTTAAATTTATTAATTATTAATTATTAAGATTAATTTAAGCTATAAAAATTTTGTAATAAACTAGGATTAGATACCCTATTATTAAAATTAAATAATTAAAATACTAAAGTAGTATTAGTTATATTCTTAAAATTTAAAGAATTTGGCGGTGTTTTAGTCTATTTAGAGGAATCTGTTCTATTATTGATAATCCACGTTGGACCTAACTTAATTTTGTTTTCAATTTGTATATCGCCGTCATCAGAATATATTATAAGATTAATAATTTTCTTAATATTTTATTAAATAAAATGTCAGGTCAAGGTGCAGTTTATAATTAAGTAGAAATGGATTACAATAAAATTATTTAAACGAATTATTTTTTGAAATTGAAATATGAAGGTGGATTTAATAGTAATATAAAATAGATTATTTATATGATTAAAGCTCTAAAACATGCACACATCGCCCGTCGCTCTCATTTTTAAAATGAGATAAGTCGTAACATAGTAGATGTACTGGAAAGTGTATCTAGAATGACAATTTAAAGCTTAACTAGTAAAGCATTTCATTTACATTGAAAAAAAAATTGTGCAATTCAATTTAAATTGATATTATTTATTTATTAATTTATTTTTTTTTAAAATAATTATTAATAAAAATAATTTTTATTTTTTTAGTTTTGGTAATTTATAATGAAATAATAATTTTAATTATAGTGTATTAGTATTGTAAAAGAATATTGAAATAATTTGAAAAATTTTTATTTTTAAAGAAAATTTTATTTGTTGTACCTTGTGTATCAGGGTTTATTAAATAATAAATTATTATATTAATTTTTTTCGAATTTTAAAGATTTAATTGTATATAAAAGTTATTGTTGAATAACTATTTTAAATATATAATTAGAAATGAAATGTTAATCGTTTTAAAATATATCTAGTTTTTTAAGAAATAAATTTAATTTAGTGTATTTATTTTATAATTTTTATTATTTAAATATTATAAATAAATATAATAATATTTTAAGGGATAAGCTTTAAAATAAATTTTTATATTTAAAATAGTTTAAAAATAAATATAAGCTTAAAAATAGCTATTATTAATAAATTTGTTATAATTTATTTTTTAGTTAAAATTATTTATTTTAAAATTAAATTATTTATTAAAATGTAATTTTAAATTATAAAAAATTATTAATTATGATAAAATTAGTATATAAATTTATATAATATAATTAATTTGATAGGTTTAAATGAAGAATTCGGCAAATTAAATATGTTCACCTGTTTAACAAAAACATGTCTTTTTGAATTATATATAAAGTCTAGCCTGCCCACTGAAATTTAAAGGGCCGCGGTATCTTGACTGTGCAAAGGTAGCATAATCAATAGTCTTTTAATTGAAGGCTGGTATGAATGGTTGAATGAGATATATACTGTTTTTTTTAAATTTTTATAGAACTTTATTTTTTAATTAAAAAGTTAAAATATAATTAAAGGACGAGAAGACCCTATAGATCTTTATTTTTATAAATTATAAATTATAAAGAATTTTAAAATTTATAATTTAAATAAAATTTTACTGGGGTGGTATTAAAATTTAAAAAACTTTTATTTATTATTTACATTGATTTATGAGTTTTAGATCCTTTATTATGGATTAAAAAATTAAGTTACCTTAGGGATAACAGCGTAATTTTTTTAGAGAGTTCATATCGATAAAAAAGATTGCGACCTCGATGTTGGATTAAGAGTTATTTTTAGGTGTAGAAGTTTAAAGTTTAGGTCTGTTCGACCTTTGAATTCTTACATGATCTGAGTTCAAACCGGCGTAAGCCAGGTTGGTTTCTATCCTTAATAAATTATTATATTGTAGTACGAAAGGACCTAATATAAAAAATATATTTTTAATTTATTTGAAAATTAATAATTTTAGTTACTATTTTGGCAGATTAGTGCAATAAATTTAGAATTTATAAATATAATTTTTAATTATAAATAGTATTGTTTATATATGATTTAATTTTACCTTTAATTGGAAGATTATTATTAGTAATTTGTGTAATAGTAGGAGTGGCTTTTTTAACATTACTTGAACGAAAAGTTTTAGGTTATATTCAAATTCGGAAAGGTCCTAATAAAGTAGGATTTAATGGTTTATTACAACCTTTTAGTGATGCTGTAAAATTATTTACTAAAGAACAAACATATCCTTTAGTTTCTAATTATATTTCTTATTATTTTTCTCCTGTATTTTCTTTATTTTTATCATTATTAATTTGAATATGTATTCCTTATTTAGTTAAATTATATTCTTTTAATTTAGGGGTTTTATTTTTTTTATGTTGTACTAGTTTAGGGGTTTATACTGTTATAATTGCAGGATGATCTTCAAATTCGAATTATGCATTATTAGGGGGATTGCGTGCAGTTGCTCAAACTATTTCTTATGAAGTTAGATTAGCCTTAATTTTATTAAGTTTTATTTTTTTGACTGAAAATTATAATTTTTTAAGATTTTATAATTTTCAGTCTTATATTTGATTTATTTTTTTTTGTTTTCCTCTTGGATTAGTTTGATTAGCTTCTTGTTTAGCGGAAACTAATCGTACTCCCTTTGATTTTGCTGAAGGTGAATCTGAATTAGTTTCTGGATTTAATGTAGAATATAGAAGAGGTGGATTTGCATTAATTTTTTTAGCAGAATATTCTAGAATTTTATTTATAAGAATATTATTTGTTGTAATTTTTTTAGGCGGAGATATTTATAGATTATTATTTTTTTTTAAGTTAACTTTTATTTCTTTTATTTTTATTTGGGTTCGTGGTACTTTACCTCGATTTCGTTATGATAAATTGATATATTTAGCTTGAAAGAGATTTTTGCCGCTTTCTTTAAATTATTTATTTTTTTTTGTAGGGATAAAAATTTTTTTAATTTCTTTATTATTTTAATGAATAATTTTTAGTATAAATTAATAGAAGATTTTACTTCTTTCTTATGTTTTCAAGACATATGCTATAAAAGCTTATTAATTTAATTTAATAATTTATCTCAATATTTAGCAATTAAGGGGTTAATAATAAAATATGAAAAATATAATACAGTTAAAATTTGTCCAGTTAAAATATAAGGATCTTCAACAGGTCGGGCTCCAATTCATGTTAATAAAGAAGCAACAATTACTATATTTCAGTATAAAATTTGATTTAATGGATAAAATTGTAATCCTCGGAATTTTCTAGAGTGAGTAAAAGGAAGAATTAATAAAATTGCAATTGATAAAACTAATGCGATTACTCCTCCTAGTTTATTAGGAATTGATCGTAAAATAGCGTAAGCAAATAAAAAATATCATTCAGGTTGAATGTGAATAGGGGTAACTAAAGGATTTGCTGGAATAAAATTTTCTGGATCTATTAATAAATAATTAAATTTTCAAATAAATGCTAATAAAATTCATAAAAATATAATAAATCCAAAAATATCCTTATAAATAAAATATGGGTGAAATGGGATTTTATCAATATTTCTATTTAACCCTAATGGATTATTAGATCCGGTTTGATGTAAAAATAATAGGTGAATTATTATTAAAGCTAAAATAATAAAAGGAAAAATAAAATGAAAAGTAAAAAATCGAGTTAAAGTAGCATTATCGACTGCGAATCCTCCTCAAATTCATTGTACTAAATCTATTCCTAAGTAAGGTACTGCAGATAATAAATTAGTAATTACTGTTGCACCTCAAAATGATATTTGTCCTCAAGGTAAAACATATCCTAAAAATCCAGTTGCTATTGTTAAAAATAAAATGATAACTCCAGTATTTCAAGTTATATGATATAAATATGATTCATAATATACTCCTCGTCCTACGTGAATAAAAAGACAAGCAAAAAAAAAAGAGGCCCCATTTGCATGACAAATACGTAAAAATCATCCATTATTAACATCTCGACAAATGTGGTTTACACTATTAAATGCAGTTTCAATATCAGCTGCATAATGTATAGCTAGGAATAATCCTGTTAAAATTTGAAGAATTAAACATAGTCCTAATAAGGATCCAAAATTTCATCAAGCAGAAATATTTGAAGGAGCAGGTAAGTCTACTAAAGCATTATTTGCAATTCTAATTAAAGGGTGGGTTTTTCGGATTGGTTTAAACATTAATTTATTGGTCGTAAAGGACCATAAAATTTTTTAGTAATTTTTACTGTTACTAATAAAGTTAAAAATAAATAATTGATTAATAATAAAGTAATTAAATTTGTTGGAAAATTATATATTTTATTTAAAGATAAAATATTTTCATTAATTAAATTATTAGTATTTGATAAATTTTCTATTTCTATATTTATTATAAATTGGTCAATTAATAATTTATCTATAATAAAAAATATAATACTGAATAAAAAAATAATTGTTATGCTTAGTATTACTAATTTAAATGATATAGAAAATATTTCATTAGAAGATAATGATGTGACATAAATAAATAAAATTAATATTCCACCTAAAAAAATTAAAAATAAAATATATGAAAATCAAAAAGTTTTTACATAAATTCTAGTAATTAAACAAGTTAAAAAAGTTTGAATAAGAAGCATTAATCCTATTGAAAGAGGATGTTTTATTTGTATAAAAATAAATCTTATAATTATACATAAAGTTATAATAATTAATTTTATGATTTCAAGAAATAGTTTATTTAAAATATTAACTTTGGGAGTTAATGAAAAAGAGATTTCTTTTTTCTTGAAGTTTAAAAAGAATAATATCTTAATTTTAGTTTACAAGACTAATGTTTTTATTAAACTATTTAAACAAGTTAATGGCAAATTTACATTTAATATTTATTTTATCTATAATTATATTTATTTTTGGTTGTTTGGTATTTGTTTCAAGACGTAAGCATTTATTATCAATATTACTAAGATTAGAATTTATAGTATTAAGATTATTTATTTTTTTATTTTTTTATTTAAATTTTATAAATTATGAACTTTATTTTAGAATATTTTTTTTAACTTTTTGTGTTTGTGAAGGAGTTTTAGGTCTTTCTATTTTAGTTTCAATAATTCGAACTCATGGTAATGATTATTTTCAAAGTTTTTCTATTTTACAATGTTAAAGTTTGTTTTTATATTAATTTTTATAATACCTTTTTCTTTTTTAAAAAGAAATTATTGAACGGTTCAAAATTTATTATTTTTTTTTGCTTTTTTATTTATAATTAATTTTAGATCACTAAATTATTTTAATTATATTTCTTATTACTTTGGCTTAGATATAATTTCTTTTGGACTTATTTTATTAAGATTTTGAATTTGTGGATTAATATTAATAGCAAGAGAAAAGGTTTATTCATTAAATAATTATAAAAATTTATTTATTTTTATAATTTTATTTTTATTAATAATGTTAGTTTTAACTTTTAGTTCTATAAGAATGTTTATATTTTATTTATTTTTTGAAGCTAGACTAATTCCTACGATATTTTTAATTTTAGGTTGAGGGTATCAGCCTGAGCGATTGCAGGCAGGAGTTTATTTATTATTTTATACTTTATTAGCTTCATTGCCTTTATTAGTAGGAATTTTTTATATTTTAGACATTTATAATACATTATCTTTTAATTTATTGTTAAATTTTAGTTTTATAAATTTAAATTTATTATATTTATCTTTAATTTTTGCTTTTTTAGTAAAAATGCCAATATTTTTAGTTCATTTATGATTACCTAAAGCTCATGTTGAAGCCCCAGTTTCAGGATCCATAATTTTAGCAGGAGTTTTATTAAAATTAGGAGGATATGGTTTATTACGAATGTTTTCATTGTTACAAGTTTCTGGTGTTAAGTATAATTATTGATGAATTAGCATTAGTTTGATTGGAGGAGTTTTAATTAGTTTAATCTGTTTACGACAAACAGATTTAAAGGCTTTAATTGCTTATTCTTCAGTGGCTCATATAGGAATTGTTTTAAGAGGGCTATTAACTTTAACTTATTGGGGATTAACTGGTTCTTATGCTTTAATAATTGCTCATGGTCTTTGTTCTTCTGGTTTATTTTGTTTAGCAAATATTTCTTATGAACGAATAGGAAGTCGAAGTTTATTAATTAATAAAGGATTATTAAATTTTATACCTACTTTAAGTTTATGATGATTTTTATTGTGTTCAGGTAATATGGCTGCTCCCCCCACATTAAATTTATTAGGAGAGATTTCTTTATTAAATAGTATTGTTAGATGATCATGAATTTCAATAATTATATTAACTTTTTTATCTTTTTTTAGTGCTGCTTATTCATTATATTTATTTGCTTATAGTCAACATGGAAAAATTTATTCTGGAATTCATTTTTTTTCAGTAGGTACAGTTCGTGAATATTTTTTATTAATATTACATTGACTTCCATTAAATTTATTAATTTTAAAAAGAAGTTTTTGTATATTATGAATTTATTTAAATAGTTTAAAAAAAATATTGATTTGTGGTGTCAATGATATGATTAATTCATTTTAGATCGTGAATACTTTAGTAAATTATTGTAAAATTAGTTTTTATTTTTTAATTTTTATTAGAATTAATTTATTTTTATTAAGAATAAAATTTATTTTAATAGATTTAGTCTATTTTATTGAATGAGAAGTTTTATCTTTACAGTCTATATCTATTGTAATAACTTTTTTATTTGATTGAATAAGACTTATATTTATATCATTTGTGTTATTAATTTCTTCTGTTGTAATTTTTTATAGAAATGAGTATATGGCAGAAGATTATAATATTAATCGATTTATTTTATTAGTTTTAATATTTGTAATATCAATAATATTATTAATTATTAGTCCGAATTTAATTAGTATTTTATTGGGGTGAGATGGATTAGGATTAGTTTCTTATTGTTTAGTTATTTATTTTCAAAATGTAAAATCTTATAATGCAGGTATATTAACTGCTTTATCTAATCGAGTAGGAGATGTAGCATTATTATTAGCTATTGCCTGAATATTAAATTATGGAAGTTGAAATTATATTTTTTATTTAGATATATTATCTACTAAATTTGAAATAATAATTATTGGGTCATTAGTGATATTAGCAGCTATAACAAAAAGAGCTCAAATTCCTTTTTCATCATGACTTCCTGCAGCAATAGCTGCTCCAACTCCTGTATCTGCTTTAGTGCATTCTTCTACTCTAGTAACAGCAGGAGTTTATTTATTAATTCGATTTAATATTTTATTAGTAGATTTATGAATAGGTCAATTTTTATTATTAATTTCAGGATTGACTATATTTATAGCAGGATTAGGAGCAAATTTTGAATTTGATTTAAAAAAAATTATTGCTTTATCAACTTTGAGTCAATTAGGATTAATAATAAGAATTCTTTCAATAGGATTTTATAAATTAGCCTTTTTTCATTTATTGACTCATGCATTATTTAAAGCTTTATTATTTATGTGTGCTGGATCTATTATTCATAATATAAAAAATTCTCAAGATATTCGAATAATGGGAGCGTTAAATATAAGTATACCTTTAACATGTAGTTGTTTTAATATTGCTAATTTAGCATTATGTGGAATACCCTTTTTAGCGGGATTTTATTCTAAGGATTTAATATTAGAAATAGTAATACTTTCATATGTAAATAGAGTTTCTTTTTTTCTTTTTTTTTTTAGTACAGGATTAACTGTTTGTTATTCATTTCGTTTAGTTTATTATTCTATATCTGGGGAATTTAATAGTAGATCTTTACATCCTTTAAATGATAAAAGTAAAATAATATTATTTAGTATTTTTTTTTTAATAGTTATAGCTATTATTGGAGGGAGTATATTAAGATGATTAATATTTTTAAATCCTTCAATAATTTGTTTACCTTTTTTTATAAAAATTTTAACTTTAATTGTTTGTTTATTAGGAGGATTGAGTGGGTATATTTTAACTAATGTAAGATTATTTTTTGTTAATAAAAGCTTATATTTTTATAATTATATTTTTTTTATGGGATCTATATGATTTATACCTGTAATTTCTACTTTGGGAGTTATTAATTATCCATTAAAATTAGGATTTAGTTCTTTTAAAAGTTTTGATCAAGGTTGAAGAGAATTTTTTGGAGGTCAAATGTTATATATTCAATTAAAAAATTATTCTTTATATTTACAAGAATTTCAAAATAATAATTTAAAAATTTATTTATTAAGATATATATTGTGATTTATTATTTTATTAATAATAATTAGTTTTATTAATTAATTTAAATAGCTTAAATTTAGAGCATAACATTGAAGATGTTAGGGTGATTGTTGTAATCTTTAGATATTTATAAAAAAGAATTTTTTATTTTTACATTGAAAATGTAATGTTTTTTTTAAACTATATAAATAGAAATATGTTGATCAAGAAAAAGCTGCTAACTTTTAACTTTAATGGTTTAATTCCATTTATATTTCTTTTAATTGGAATATAAAAATTCAATTTTATCATTAACAGTGATATACCTCTTTTTGGTTTCAATTAATAAGGTAAATTGAATATTTCAATACTTTTTAAATGCAAATTAAATGTTATAGTTAACTATTACCCTAAAATATGGGTGAATTTCACCTAAGATTAGGCCGAAACTAATTGCAATAAATCGCTTCATATTTATTTATTTCATTCTAATGCTCCTTGATTTCATTCATGATAAAGACCAATAATTAAAATAAAAATAAAAAATAATCTAGTAATAGTTCAATTAATTAAATTTGAAGATTTAATAATTAAAATTATTGGTAGTAATAAAGCAATTTCTACGTCAAAAATTAAAAAAATAATTGCAATTAAAAAAAATCGTAAAGAAAAAGGAAGACGAGAAGAGTTTATTGGGTCAAATCCACATTCAAATGGTGAACATTTTTCTCGATCAATGATAGTTTTTTTTGATAAAATTGTAGCAAGAATTATTACGATAATTGTAATAATTATAATAATTGAAGTTATTATTGATAATATTAATATTATTTATACTAAATTATTTAGTCCTTGTGATTGGAAGTCACATATACAAATTTATATACTTTATAAATTATCTACCTCATCAGTAAATTGAAATATATAAAAATAATCAAACAACATCTACAAAATGTCAATATCATGCTGCTGCTTCAAATCCAAAGTGATGATTTTTAGAAAAATGAAAATTAATATGACGTAAAAAACAAATTAATAAAAACGTAGTTCCAATTAATACATGTAATCCATGGAATCCAGTTGCTATATAAAAAGTTGATCCATATACAGCATCAGCAATAGTAAATGAAGCTTCAATATATTCATATCCTTGAAGAATAGAAAAATATACTCCTAAAATAATAGTAAAAAATAATCTTTGTGTAGTTTGAGAGTGATTATTTTCTATTAATCTATGATGAGCTCAAGTAACTGTTACTCCTGAAGCTAATAAAATAGCTGTATTTAATAAAGGAATTTGGAAAGGATTAAAAGCATTAATTCCAATAGGAGGTCATGTTATTCCTAACTCAATAGTTGGGGATAATCTACTATGAAAAAAAGCTCAAAAAAATGAAATAAAAAAAAATACTTCAGATACAATAAATAAAATTATTCCTCATCGTAAACCAATAGTTACTACATATGTATGTAATCCTTGAAAAGTACCTTCTCGTGAAATATCTCGTCATCATTGATATATAGTTAAAATTGTAATGATGTTTCCTAAAATAAATAAAGTTATTGTGTATTGATGGAATCATTGAACAAGACCTGAGACTGTAGTTATTGCTCCGATTGCCCCTGTTAAAGGTCATGGACTATAATCTACTAAATGAAATGGATGATTTGCGTGTGTTGACATTAATTTACTTCACTTGAGTAAAGTGTTCTTAATACTGCAAATACATATGATTGAATAATTGCAACTGCTGATTCTAAAACAAGAAGTGCAATTTGTGTTGTTAAAATTAATGATAAAATTAAGTAATTAGTTGATATAGGTCCTGTATTTCCTAATAAGGTTATTAATAAATGACCTGCAATTATATTAGCAGTAAGTCGAACAGCTAAAGTGCCAGGACGAATTACATTACTAATTGTTTCAATGCAAACTATAAAAGGTATTAATACTGCGGGAGTTCCTTGAGGTACTAAATGAGCAAATATGTGTTGTGTATGATTAATTCATCCATATAATATAAAACTTAATCATAATGGAAAAGCTAAAGCTAAAGTTAAAGTTAAATGACTAGTACTAGTGAAAATATAAGGGAATAATCCTAAAAAATTATTAAATATAATTAAAGAAAATAATGAAATAAATATTAATGTTCTTCCGTTATGTCCAGAAGGCCCTAATAAAGTTTTAAATTCTTGATGTAATGTTAATAAAATTTTATTTCATATTACTTGAAATCGATTTGGTATTAATCAATATGATGCTGGAATTAAAAATAATCCTAAAAAAGTTCTTAATCAATTTAATGAAAGATTTAAGATTGTAGTAGATGGGTCAAATACAGAGAATAAATTTGTTATCATTTTCAATTAAGTTTATTAAATTTAATATTTAAGTGTTGAGATGTTTTTGTTGGAGTATAAAAAAAACAAAAATAATTTAAGATATTAAAAATTATTAATGTTAATGAAAAAACAAAAAATAGGATTAATCAATTGATTGGGGCTATTTGTGGAATTAAAAAATATTAGGTTTAACTAATTTTTTTAGCTTGACAAACTAAAGTTTTTATAAAACTAATTTTTTAAAAAATTATATCATTAGAAGTAAGCGCTAATTTACTATAATATGATTTAAGAGATCATTACTTGCTTTTAGTTATCTAATGAATTTGTTATTGAATTAATTCATTTAATAAAAAAATTTATAGGAATACTTTCGATTACAATTGGTATGAATCTATGATTAGCCCCACAAATTTCAGAACATTGACCAAAAAATAGCCCGGGTCGATTAATTAGAAAATTAATTTGATTTAATCGACCGGGAGTTGCATCTACCTTTACTCCTAATGAAGGAACAGTTCATGAATGTAGGACATCTGTTGCTGTTACTAAAATTCGGATTTGGTTATTTATAGGTAAAATAACTCGATTATCTACATCTAATAAACGAAATCCTCTTAAATTTAATTCATTAGTTGGGATTATATATGAATCAAATTCTAAATTTAAAAAATCTGAATATTCATAACTTCAATATCATTGATGTCCAATTGATTTTAAAGTAATAGATGGAGTATTAATTTCGTCTATTAAATATAATAATCGTAATGAAGGAAAAGCAATAAATATTAAAATAATAGCTGGTAATACTGTTCAAATAATTTCAATAGTTTGTCCATGTAATAAGAATCGATTAGTAAATTTGTTAAATATTAATATTCCTATAATATATCCAACTAAAATTGTAATTATTGTTAAAATTAATAATGTGTGATCATGGAAGAAATTTAATTGTTCTATTAATGGAGAAGAACTATCTTGTAATCCTAAATTTGCTCATGTTGCCATTATTCTAATAAAAGATAAAATCTTTATATATGAAGCTTAAATTCATTGCACTAATCTGCCATATTAGAAATTATTAGTTAATAAAGGTAATTCTGCATAAGTATGTTCAGCTGGAGGTAACGAATGATATCACTCAATAGAAGAAGATAATTGTATTGGGAATGCAGGAGTTCGTTGTGTAATTATACTTTCTCAGATAATAAATAAAAAATATAAAATAGCAAATAATGAAATTGTTCTTCCTAAAGATGAAACAATGTTTCAAGCTAAATAACTATCTGGAAAATCAGAATATCGACGAGGTATACCTGCTAATCCTAAAAAATGTTGAGGGAAAAATGTTAAATTAACTCCAACGAATATTATTGAAAATTGAATTTTTAATCAGACTGGATTTATTGTTAAACCAGTTAATAAAGGATATCAATGAATAAATCCTGCTATAATTGCAAATACAGCTCCTATTGATAACACATAATGAAAATGAGCAACTACGTAATAAGTATCATGTAAAACAATATCAAGAGAAGAATTAGCTAATACAACTCCAGTTAAACCTCCAACGGTAAATAAAAATACAAATCCAAAAGATCATAGTATAGCTGGTCTATATGTTAATTGTGTTCCGTGTAAAGTAGCTAATCAACTAAAAATTTTAATTCCAGTAGGTACTGCAATAATTATAGTAGCTGAAGTAAAATAAGCCCGAGTATCTACATCTATACCAACTGTAAATATATGATGAGCTCATACAATAAATCCTAATAAACCAATTGCTAATATAGCATAAATTATTCCTAAATTTCCAAATGTTTCCTTTTTACCTCTTTCTTGTGTAATAATATGTGAAATTATTCCAAATCCAGGTAAAATTAAAATGTAAACTTCTGGGTGACCAAAAAATCAAAATAAATGTTGGTATAGAATTGGGTCTCCTCCTCCCGCAGGGTCAAAAAAGGAAGTATTTAAATTTCGGTCTGTTAATAATATAGTAATTGCACCAGCTAATACTGGTAAAGATAATAATAATAATACTGCTGTAATAACTACGGATCAAACAAATAAGGGTATTCGATCTAAAGTAATTCCTGGAGAACGTATATTAATTACTGTAGTAATAAAATTTACAGCTCCTAAAATAGAAGAAATACCTGCTAAATGCAAAGAAAAAATAGCTAAATCAACTGATGCTCCAGCATGAGCAATTCCAGAAGATAAAGGAGGGTATACTGTTCATCCTGTTCCTGCCCCATTTTCTACTATACTTCTAGAAATTAAAAGTGTTAAAGAAGGGGGAAGCATTCAAAAACTTATATTGTTTATTCGAGGGAATGCTATATCTGGAGCTCCTAGTATTAATGGAACTAATCAATTTCCAAATCCTCCAATTATAATAGGTATAACTATAAAAAAAATTATAATAAATGCATGAGCAGTTACAATAACATTATAAATTTGGTCATCTCCAATAAATGCTCCAGGGTGTCCTAGTTCAGCTCGAATTAAAATTCTTAAAGAAGTTCCTACTATTCCGGCTCAAGCACCAAAAATAAAATATAAAGTTCCAATATCCTTATGATTTGTTGAAAATAACCATTGTCGCGATTAAATGGCTGAAGTTTAGGCAATAAATTGTAAATTTATTTATGAGAGTTATCTCTTTAATCAGGCTTTATAGTCAATAATGATATTAGACTGCAATTCTAAAGGAATAAATAATTTATTAAAGCTTAAGAATTAAAAGATTAATACAAATATTTTCAGCTTTGAAGGCTATTAGTTTAATTAACTTAAATTCTTATATAATTATATAAAATATTAAAATTATTAATAATCCTCTAATAGAAATAAAATTTAAAATTAAACTTATTGAAGAAATTTTTATATTATAAGTATTTTTTAATATTCATACATTTTTTTGATAGTTTAATATAAAAATTCTGTATGATAATCGTAAGTAAAAATATAAAGTAATTAAAGTTAAACAAATTCTAATTGTTAAAATTAAATATTGTCCTATATTTGTTAAATTTTGAATTACTAATCATTTTGGTAAAAATCCTAAAAATGGAGGTAGTCCTCCTAATGAGAGTAAATTTAAAAAAATTAAAAATTTAATGATGGGATTTATTATAGAGATATTAAAAATTTGATTAAAATAAAATAATTTAAAATTATTAAATATAATAATAATTGAAATTGATAGTAAAGAATATAACAAAAAATATGTTATTCATAATAATTCATTATTTATTATAGCTAATAATATTCATCCTAAATGATTAATAGATGAAAATGCTATTAATTTTCGAATTGATGTTTGATTTAATCCCCCTAATGAACCAATTAGTATTGACAAAATAATTGATACTATGAAAAAATAATAACAAAAATTATAAGAAATTAATATTAAAGGAGCAATCTTTTGTCAAGTTATTAAAATTAATCCATTTATTCAAGATAATCCTTCTATTACTTCAGGGAATCAAAAATGAAAGGGAGCAGCTCCTCTTTTTAATATAAGAGTAGATAAAATTAAAATTTCATTTAATCTATAAAAAATAGATAAATTGTTATTAAAAAAAAATATTAAAATAATAATTGCAAATAATAAAATAGAAGAAGCAAAAGCTTGTGTTAAAAAATATTTTAAGGAGCTTTCTGAGGTCAATAAATTTTTTTTGTCATTATTTATTAGGGGGATAAATGATAACAAATTAATTTCTAGGCCTATTCAAGCCCCTAATCAAGAATTAGAGGAAATAGTTACTAAAGTTCCAAATATTAAAGCAATAATAAAAATATTGTTTGAAATTTTTTTAATTAAAAAGAAAAGGATTATAACCTTTATAAGTGGGGTATGAACCCAATAGCTTAATTAGCTTATCTTTTTATATTTTAGTGTACGAAGCACAATAGATTTTGATTCTTTTGGAAATAGTTTAATTCTATTAAATATAATGAATGAAATTTTAAATTTCATGATTTACCCTATCAAGGTAATCCTTTTTATCAGGCAATTCATT